ATTTGTGTTTAACTTTATCATTATTTACTGAAGGGTTAGAGATATATCCTCTTTCGACAGAAAGAGAATGAACGTTTATTTGATCTTGATCCTTGTGTAGCGAAAACGGGACTATACTGGATCTGCACGAACCCCCTGACAATATCCATAAATGGCTTGTTTTTGGTAAAAGATGGACGTTACTATATGTAAATTCAGATGCATGGTATACATCAGTACTCCAGTGCATTTCTCCTTCTGAATCGGAATAAATATGTTTTCGAACCCTCTCCGTAAAATTCAAAGTGTATGTTCCCGAGCGAATTTCAGCAATCACTTGTTCTGATTCTACATATTGATCATTTTGAACTAAAAGAAAACTTTTTGGTGGAATAGTCACGTTGTGTATAATATCTTGACTCTCAATAGTTACATATAAGTCCATAGAACAGAGAAAAGCGGGATGCCCATGACGTGTACGCGTGGGATGAACCAAACCCTTATTAAATTTGATTTTTCCATTAGAGGGAGCTCGTACATGTTCGGCAGTACCCCCTGTGAATACTCCGCCGGTATGAAACGTTCTTAATGTTAGTTGAGTACCCGGCTCTCCAATGGATTGACCCGCAATAATACCTACAGCTTCTCCCAATTCCACCAGGTCGCCATGAGTAGGACTTCGACCATAACATAATCGACAGATCCAGGACGTACTTCTACAAGTAAAAGGAGTTCGAATAGATATTGGTTGTGTTCGAAAGGTGATGAATCGATTGACAAGTCCAATCCCAATATCTTGATTTCGCGTGGCAATGCATCGTAGACCCATATATATATTGTCTGCTAATACACGACCTATTAATGTTTGAATAAAAATTCTTTCCGGTATCATTCCATTTCGAGAACTCACAGAAATCCCTCGGGTGGTGCCACAATCTGTTCTACGTACAACAATGTGTTGAACTACTTCAACAAGTCTGCGCGTAAGATATCCAGCATCTGATGTTCGTACAGCAGTATCCACAACTCCTTTTCGGGCTCCATAGCAAGAAATGATATATTCTGTTAAAGACAATCCTTCGCGTAGATTGCTTTGAATGGGTAAATCAATCATTTGTCCTTGTGGATCCGACATTAATCCTCTCATACCTACTAATTGATGTACTTGAGATGCATTTCCCCTAGCTCCCGAAAAGGACATTATATGGACTGGATTAAAGGGTTCCGTCATCCTAAAATTCGGATTCATTTCTTGTCGCAAATATTCACTTGTAGCATACCATATCTCAATGGATTGGCGTAATTTTTCTATCGCGTGTACATTTCCATAATGATGGTGTTTTTCCAAAATAAAACTTTGTTGTTCAGCATCTTGGACTAGCCATCCTTTCGAAGGTATTGTTAAAAGATCATCAATTCCTAATGAAATAGATGTAGCAGTGGCTTGCTGGAAACCCAGAGTCTTTACTTGATCCAGGATGTGTGATGTATATGCCATTCCGAAGTGATCTATGAATCGACTAATAATTCGTTTAATGGCAGTTCCATCGATCACTTTATTGTGAAAGAAGAGATTGGCCCGTTCGGCCATAAATACCTCCATATTCCGATGAATAGGGCTCGGCAATAGATTTGAGTTAATGCTTGGAAAACTTCCTTTTCTCAATCTTGATTCGCGTAGAAATTCAGGAACTAGAGTCCTAGTTGCACCAAAGAGATCTGAATTCAGACCAATGTCATAAAATCACTTAGCTTCGATCCCTATGATTAGATTAGGTACCGTCTGAGCAGGCTTGGGAAAACCCTTGTATAGCTTCTTCGATTTCTCGATAAAGATAAATATGACCAACAGTGGTTCGAATGTATATAGAAAGAATTTTTTTTTTTATACTTCTTACTATTAGATAGTGTCCATAAATCTCATGATAGGTACCTAAAGATCCAAAGTGACCTTCGATGGGAGCTTCTCTTGAAGCAATAAGGCCTTGATCTAGTTGCCACCGAAGCCACAAAGGGCTCGCTAAATTGATTCTTTTCTGGCGATAAGCTCCAATTGCATCATAGGAATTACAAAAAAAGGGTTCTTTTATATACTTATCCTTATTAGCATTAGCGTCAATTTTTTCATTTTGAAAATTTCTGCAATTAAACGGATTATACCTATTTGCGGAAATACCTCGACGATTCCCGCTTGTTAATACATAGAGTCCCATAAGCATATCTTGAGTTGGTACGGAAATGGGATCTCCTATAGCTGGAGACAAGAGATTCATATGAGAAAACATAAGTAAACGAGCCTCCGCTTGAGCCTCCAACGATAAAGGTACATGAACAGCCATTTGATCCCCATCAAAATCTGCATTGAATCCCTTACGAACTAATGGATGTAAACAAATAGCACGTCCTTCCACTAAAATGGGTTGGAATGCCTGTATGCCTAATCTATGCAGAGTAGGCGCTCTATTTAGCAATATAGGATGTCCTCGCATAACCTCCTGAAGTATTCCCCATACAATTGGCT